TTCGCAGAGTTAGAAGCCTTTGCACAAATCGCTTCTGATCTCGATAAAGCCACTCAGAGTCAATTGGCAAGAGGTCAACGATTACGTGAGTTGCTCAAACAATCCCAATCAGCCCCTTTCACGGTGGAAGAACATATAGTGACTATTTATGCCGGAGCGAATGGGTATCTTGATTCGTTAGAAATGGGACAGGTAAAGAAATATCTCGCTCAGTTACGTAACTACTTAAAAACAAATAAACCTCAGTTCCAATAAAGAATATCTTATACCAAGACATTCACTGAGGAAGCAGAAGCCCTTTTGAAGGCCGGAACAGATAGAACTGTTTCTACTTCAGGAACAAACATAAAGAAATTGATCACTCTTAGTACAAGAGGAATCATTGAGAAATGTCTCTGATTCGAATCATTCAAAATATGTTTCTTGGCATAGCAATCTAAAAAAATAGATGGAAATAAATTGCGTCCAATAGGATTTGAACCTATACCAAAGGTTTAGAAGACCTCTGTCCTATCCATTAGACAATGGACGCTTTTCATTCCGATTTTCATTTTCTTCTTTCACATTTTTACTTTCCTATCTCCTGTTGGGATAAAAGAATCGGATTCTATGTGAGACACTTTTAGGGAATAAAGATGCATATCCAAATCAATGATGCATGTATCATCATAATGAATATGAAGCGGGTAGCGGGAATCGAACCCGCATCGTTAGCTTGGAAGGCTAGGGGATGACTCGTCATCGATCCGGCTGTTGGACCCAGGACCCGGCCCGGAGCAATATCCACTTTTTCACGGATCAAAGATGGGTTCATTGGCCATATGTATTGATAGAAGTAGGGGGCACCTTCTTTCAAGAGAGACGGCCCCCGGAAGTACCCACCCGCGTGGGGGGAACCGGGTTAACAAAAGTCACGATCAGAATGAAAGGTAGAAAGCTGGATCTTTCTTTTGCTCCCAGAAGTGCTGGTTCGAGTCCAGCTCGTGACAAGGCCTTGGTCATGCACTAAAAGGCTCTTCCAAGGAATTAAGGGGGGTTCAAAAGGTTTTCCGAGAGACATAGTTCAACTAATGGTACACTTTCCTTCTCCCAAGCATTTCTCAGTAACCACTGAGAGCATTTTTCAGTAACCACTGAGTACAACTTATGAAACGGAAACTACGAACAAGATCTTAGAGCTGTCTCCATCATCCAAAGCTCAGGGATTAATGTGTTTACTGTTTTTTATGCTTTAGTAATGCTTTGCACAATTTATTTCTAAGAAACCTTTTTTCCGTGTTCCTCTTTTTAGTAGAAACCGAAATTAGAATAATATATCGTAAGAGTAGTTCCACGCCCCCTCTCGCCCCAAATGTGAGAAGGCGCTTTCCGAAAACGATCAAGGCCGGCATTGCCTCCTGGTCTCGAAGACTTGGGAAGACAGTAGAGATCTGCTCCGGTTGGCCAAGGGAGGGACGGGGGTGAGTTCACATATCAACTTGTGAATAGATTGTGATGAGATAGGACATATCTAAACAATTTGTCCTCTGCCAAGAAGACCAAGATGTGGATACTAAAGAGCCACATGGCACGCTACAAAGGAATGCTCTGACCTATTGGAAAAATGGGAGGCCAGAGCTAGAGAAAGGAATGCTAACCTTAATGCTGTTACTAGAGGAGGAACTCGGACTGGTCCTGATGCTGTTGAGGTAGCACTTGGTCAAATTCGGAAGGCTGGTCTTGGAGCACCTAAGTTCGATGCCACCCAGCAGAAAGACATTTTCAGAGAAGCTAAATGTTCCGAAACATGTCTGTACCTGCTACTCCGAGAGCTGCGGAACATACCAGGGATACTCTTGCTGAACCTACTGGACATACTCAGGGCTGCGGAAGGCTACCTGCAGGCAGCTACCGAGGTAATTATAGCAAAAGTATTTACCTCTGGACTTCCTTTTTTTATGATATTTTAGATGATGAGCAGCTAACTGGGAAGCTGCAGAACACAATTAAGAAGCTCACTGGAGCTGCGGAAGATGAAAAAGACTCCGGTATTTCTGCTAACCTTCCCGAAAGGCATTCTCACTGGGTAAGAAGAAGAAAGAGGAGGACTGGTAAGGAATTCCGATGGGATGCCCAGGTAGATGGGTATTAAATTCAATATGTGATGTTGGATTTGGGGTCCGATGTCAACATCCTACCTAAGAAGTCTTGGGAATCCATGGGAAAGCCTCAGCTGATCTTTTCACCGATACAGCTGAGAATGGCCAATCAGTATAGAATCTTTCCCATTGGTCGATTGAAGAATGTAGAAGTTGACCTGGCCAGTGTCAAGACTACTGCAGACTTCTAAGTAATAGAGATCATAGATGAAAAGGACCCATATCCTACCTTGTTGGGGATTTATTGGGCTTTTGAGAATTATGCTGTGATAGATCTCAAGAAGGAAACCATGACCTTTGAAGCAGATGGAACCAGAGTAGTTCAGCCTTTGGACCCAAGGACCCAGGTATACTGAACCTGTGGAAGACCAGATGGGAGGTTCAGTATTAGAGCAGATTAACAGAATGACAGCAGGAAAAAGGGAGGACTATATCAACCCGACCGCGGATGAATCAGTTAGCTGGAGGAGCATCCACTCATTTGATAGTGATTAAGAAGAAGCACTTAATGGTTGGCAGAACAGGAATCATGAGCTGACTTCTAGGAGGTGCGCTACAGTCAGAACTGTGCGCTGGATTGGGACAGAGTTGCGGGATCCTCCTGTATTTGAAGGGACTACATCAGTTGGTGATTTCTTGGATAACTTGGAGTTCAAGGTTCCTGAAGAACAAAGAGTTCTAGCTTTGGATGTTGCATTGAAGGGTACCTCTGCTCGTTGGTGGGCTATTCACAAGGAAAACCTGACCACTTGGGAAGAAGTTCAGCCTGCCATGATCCACAGGTTTCTTTCTCCCCCTGAGTTTCAAATTAAGAATGTAGCTGCGGTAAAGGGAAAAGAGGTCTTCTTGTTAGAACAGTCTTAAGGGATGACAGACCCCTTCATCCATGTGGAAAATTGTGTTCAAAAGCGGGAGAATGAAGGTACGAAGTCGCTTGTCCGCATCTTGAAAGGACTAGAACAACTCTTTTGGGTTCATAAATTTGTGCATACCTTGGGTCAATCCCTCAGGCATGGTACTTGCATGAGGAAGCAAGAAGACAGACTAGAAGTTGGACTGTACTGCAGACACAGTGTTGTACAGACTGATCATTTGTGGGGAAGACTCCAGAAGTAACCACAGCCCTTAAGTACATTAAGCAGCTGTTATTCACAGATACATTGAAGCCTAAGGTCCCCCCTGTGATGTGCATGTCTCATCGAAAGCAGTTTTCCCCCTGAGAGTCGGTTGAAGAGCTGCGCTTCTCTTTGTACTGTGGGAAGGTAGAACAGAATGACGACGATGAAACTGATTTGCCAGACCTACGACATCTGAGTTGAAAAGAATCAGAAGGGACCCGAGAAATAAAGGAGGACAGTCAGGATGGAACCGAGAAGCCTTATCACCAGCCTGTGAAGCTGTGGAAGGTGAATATTCATGGTGAGTGAGTCAGTGAGGGGCATTACTAATACGTGACCTGAATGGTCTCTTCTACGTTACCTTTTCTAAATCCCCCGTGTCCTGGAATGAGGTTGTGGTGATCCTATTTGCTTACCTGTTTGCGATTCCCCATCCCAGGAGGGTGGTTAGAAGTGAGGTGATTCAACGTGTGCTACCTTTTGGTACTGCACCGGGAAGGAACGAATAAGGTACCGATCAATCAGCACCATGTAACTCAAATTGTATATCAACGTATATAATGCGTGCATATGCCCCTAGGTCTACTAGTTGGTGTAAGGTGCTTTGAAAGCAAGATCGAGATATAATAAGGCAGGTATCTATCTGTTTTCAACCCCGGCACATCATCATGCATCATAGATTCTTCCTTCGTCGGTGGACTAAAGCTCCACACATCAATATAGCAAGCCCGCAATCTAGTCGACCAGCAAGAACCACCAGGTTTGTGAAGTGCTGGGTACAAGCTCTAAGGTTCTTTCGTCAAGCCCCGATTTGGACCAGCAGCTCTAGGGTTCTCCCGGCCTCGTTTTAGTTCGACCAGTAACGCGTAGCGTGCCTGTTCTTTAGATATCGTATTATCTACGCTATATCTGTAACAATATATATATATATATCTTTTTGTGTGTAGTCATTAAGCACTATGTGTAGCTGTAGGAGTAGCCCCTGTGACCCCTGTGAGTAGCCCCATTGAGTAGCTGTAGTAACCTTGTGTTCTGTCTCGATCGGTAACCAACGCTAAAGCTGTCATTCGTCCGTCCGTGGGACCACCCCTCTCGAAGACTACCCCGGCTTCCTTACTCCCAGGGTGCAAGTATAAGAAAGCAAGCAATCCACATCCATTTCCTTGCCAATTGCATAGTCAACCCTAACTCTATCAACACGTCTAGCCATTCTATCGTATGGCGCATGGGTATCCTCTCTCGGTGGGTATGTTATCTCGATAGGGGACATCTCCTTTCCTCCCTCTCTCGGGTATGGTGGAACGAAGGGGTACTTTTTCTTTCTTTCATCTGTTGAAAACATGGGTAACTTATCCTCTCGGCCAGTTTTGTGGTCCCTTCTCTCGTCTGGGGGTAACTTGGCTCAACCTCGGTCTGGTGACAACTTGGCTGCAATGGAGTTTGGGAAATATCTCTACCTACCTCCCCTCTCTGAATGGCTCAACCTACTGGCTCTACCCCGCCTCCCTGAATGTCTATCTCTAGCCACTATCCCTGGGTCTTCTATCTAGCTCCTTCCTGCCCTGAACGGCTCTATCTGACACCTCCCTTCCCTGAGGTAGGTGAGTCTTGGTGGGCTTGGGCTTGTGTACCTGGTGGGCTTGGCTTCTGGTAAATGGCATCCGGTGGACTTGGTGATGAAGGCATAAGTTTACAGGTTACAGGCCTCTCTCTGTAGGACTGGGCTTAAGGGTTTAAAGGCTCAAGGCCTATGTGGGACTGGCATCTGTGGACTTGGCAATTATATTAATGTATACTGGCTAAAGGATTCTTTTGGACTTGTTGTTTAAGGCTTCCTTCTGGTGAAAGGAAAAAGGATCCCTTCTTCTTCCCTTCTCCTTCTTTTTACTGGCCTTCCTTGTTGATTCTGGTGATGAAGGCTAAAGGTGAGGCGGGTAAAGTTGCCCAAGGCTAAGTAAGGCCTTTTTGAAAGGCGGCAAAATAAATAAATAAAGGTTACCGGCATCTGTGTGTGGGACTTGCTTCTTCAGTTGAAAGGCAAAAGGTGAGAGGCTCTTGGCTAAAAGTTCGAGGTGAAAGGCTTAAGGTGGGGACTTGGTAGGCTAAATATGAGAGGCTTATGGCTTGTGGTGACTGGCTCTTGGTTACAGGCTTGTGGCTTGAGGCTTATGGCGGCTCCCCTCCCTGGTGTGTTGGTGGCTCTGGTATAGTGACTCCTCCTGCTCCACCTCCTAATCGGGATCCAATCAATCAAATCAATCAATAAATCACTTTCCGGGCAAGCATCGATCGCCCAACTAGGCTTTCTGTCTTCGTTAATCAATCACTATCCGGGCAAGCATCACCCACCTCCTGGGGCTATCAGCGACCTTCTGGCAATGACCCTCTGGAATGACCTTCTGTATCTGACTGGCTATGACCCGCTGGCTATGCCTGGCTATCATCGGCTGTACCCTATGGCAATGACCTCCTGGCACTAACTGGTTGGCGATGACTGGCTACTGCGACTGGCAATGCTTCTGACAAAGACCCTATGGCTCTTTCTGTGTATGATCAGCTATCAGCGGGAATGACCTACCTTCTGGCAAAGACAGGTTGGCTGTATGACGGGTACTTACAGGCTTACTATACCACCTTCTGGCTATGAGACTGGCTATTGGTTATGAGACTGGCTATGACTAGAGGTCCTAGCAATGATACAGACAATGACCTTAAGGCAAACTAGCGTCTATGACTCCCGGCAATAACTAGTGGCTCTCAACAATGACAACTGGCAATGTGATCGGCCATCGACTGCTCTTCCTTGTGACAAGTACCTCCCTCCAGGCGACTGGCTCTCGGCAATGACCTTAAGGCAAGGACTACGATGATTGGCAGCAATGCTACACCTGGCAATCCTAGGGAAACTTACTAAAAAGGCATGTTTTAGTAATAAAAAAATCATTTTAGTGCCCCGGAATTCCGCTTGACCCCCTAAAGATGATATTTTATTAGAAAAAAGCAGCGACTGAGAAGGTTTTCAAAGATCTGGTCCACCCAATCGTAGTGCCTGCCCCGAGCCAGGTAGTCCATTTATAAATCAATCTCGTCTGTTGGTAACATGGCTGCAATGTGTGAGTTTGGGGAATGGACGCTACAAAACCTCCGCTCCCCCTGGCCTCTCCGATAGGGGGCTAGCAGCAGCATTTATTTCTCTATCCGTGCCTACTTGGTTGGGTGAACTCAATATCTCGTCGTCTGTTGGAGATTAGGTAGAACTCAATCACCACTATCTCGTCTCGTAGCATATGGGGGGGACCTAACCTCAGATCACATAACCACCTCACTCTTTCTCTCTCGTTCGGTTACAACTTAACCTCAATAAATTAGAACTATCTCTTCTGGTGTAAACTTGAACTCAATCGATATCTCGTCTGGCGTACTTTTCTCTTGTCTGGTGGGGGCCGTGGGGCCTTTTCCTGTCGGCTAGGGATGTGGGCCTTCTTTCTCGGTCAGTGAAGGGGGACTTCTTCTATTGCGTATGGCACAAACTTGGTTCACATATTGAAATCCCGTAAGGTAACAACTTGTCTCAATAACTTATGGTAGGAACATGGGGCCTTCTTCTCTATTGCGTATGGATCGATAGGGGCTTTCTCCTTCTCTCTTGGCCAGTGATGTTGGACATATCCTTTCTTCTAGTGATGGCCTTATTTCTCACTTATGAAGGGGGGGAAATGGTAAAGCGAGTAACCCGTGGCGAGTTCTTCGGCAAGTTCTTCCTTCGTTTCCGGGGATAACAAGAACAATAAAGCACCTTCGGCAAGGAGCAAGTTTTATCGATCAGATTTAGTTGCTCCCCGTCCATGTTCTCTAGGGGTGGTAGAACGTGAATAACTGACCCTTATCCGAATTTCAATGATCCTAGCTCCCACACCTCTGGGGCGTGGGGCCACCCCTCTCAAAAGATGTGATCTGTAGTCCCCTCTCGGTAGACGTTGTCCATCAATCAATATCTCTCCAGCATGGGTAATCTGGCTGCTATGACTGGCGTATGAACCTCTTGTGAAATAACGTATGTAAAAATCTGCATTCCTTACATTGTTCCGAACCGTTCAGCCAAGCCGAGTAACCTAGTATCCCAGCCCAGCTATGACTGGCATCGACTGCATCAACTAGCGGCTATCGGCAATGACCTTCTGTCTGTTTATGATCGGCTATGTGAGGTGGAGAGGCCTAGGGTAGAGGTTCGAGGGTAGAGGTTCAAGTTGGAGTTAGAGTTGTAGGGTCAAGTTGGAGTTAGAGTTGTAGGGTCAAGGGTCGAGGGCTGGGGGATATGAGCTGCTTATGAGCAATGACACCCTCCTGGCAATGAGAGTCAATATGACCGGCAATCAGGACTGAAACAGGGGAGTGAGCTATAATCGGCTATCAGCAATGGGCTATCTACAATGAAACCTCCTGGTAATGATACTGGCTATCGTCGACCACAGGCTATTGGTTGACCTTCTGGCACTGACCGGCTATCAATGACCTCCTGCAATGACTGTTTCCATCCCAAACCGAGGTAACGAAGAAGCCAACTTCTTCATGCACATCTTGAGGAGCTCTTGCTGAGTAAACTTCTGGGGATAGGCAAAAGTAAGGGCTCGCCACCTTGCAATGAACTCCGTGACAGGTTCATTATCCCTTTGCTTGGTCTCGAGTTGTTCGGGCACTCCAACCCTTCTTTGTGTGTTGCTGAACTGCTTCCTGAACTCCGAGACCCTTGCTTCCCAAGTCGGGATCGACTCTTCAGAGAGGTGGGCGTACCATGTAAAGGTTTTTATTCCAATGATTGTACGAAGAGCCTAAGGCACAGTGCCCCATTCTGCGCTACCGGCCCACATCTGGACAGGAAATGCGCTAGATGCGGGTGCGGGTCTCCCGTTCCGTCGAACATTTTGAAGTCTGGCTGAGAGAACCCTGGCGTATACGGCACGGAATCTATCCAAGCCGGATAAGGTTTGGTGATCATGCGGTTATCCTCCTCCCTTTCCTTGGCCTCTTTTACTTGTTTCTTGACCAACTGATTCATTGTTGCGAGGAGGGTTGGGCTTATGCCCCCAGTTGCTGTTGCTTCGTTCGGGGTACTGCCCCCTTACTCAACATAGGGCCGCTCGCGATGGCATGTTTGGCAATGCCCTCTGCATGTTGGTCTGCAGGAGTGGATCTTCAGCCACCACAGGTGTGTCTTGTCTTGCCGATGAAGCCGGCGGGGAATGAAACAAATCTTTTCTTTTCTGTCCATTCTCGATGTATGCGTCCCAATCCAAGGAAAGGGGAAGTGAGCTCAACCAGCGCTAGAAGGAATCCTTCGACATGAGCGAAGAAGGGTCACTTATCTATCTTACAAATGGAAGGCCGGGTTCTTGGACCAGATGAGGGGGGTTACGAGACAGCTAGGGCGGGCCAGCTGAGAACATGGAGTTTGAGAGAGCCTCCTCCCTTGGATAGAAAGTGCATATTTGCCGGCCGAGTGAGCCTTTCACCTGGCTAACACACAAAAAAGCACGGGAATAGTGAAATCAAGGTTCCTTTTCTGATTAAAAGTAGCAAGCAGTGCTTATTTCTCACTGGGATGGAGAACCCGGACCCATTCCCAACTCGACAACCAGAGACAGGCGACGTAGCCTTCAATTCCACTTTATGGGATAAAAAACCCCTCTAGCGATATTTGCTTTTCCTCCCGTGTCCCCCTTATTTTAGTTTAGTAGGCGCCAGTCTTCCTCGATTCCCTTATGTAGGGAAAGACAAAAAACGTCCGGCCGATGGAAAGAGAATATGTACAAACATCTTACCAGGGAATGCGCATTGACTCATTCTATCTTGATAGAGAGATTTCGAATTCGACGAAATGAAGCACGGAGTGCCCGCTACTCGTTCATCATTCAGACAGATGCGCCTCTCTCCCAGTCGTCCGGGTTCATCGTTCAATCAATCATTCGTACGGGGAATAGAAAGGGGCCGGAGTGGCTTTTATGGGTAGAATGCTCCTCCAACTTGATTCTCCTGATGTGGCTGATTTTTCCGGCCAACCATGGCCGATCCGGCCACTTTGACTGCTGCCAAATCCTTCTTTAATGGAGGATCTTCATCCCGACCACCAGATCCTTCTTCTTCTAAGTCTTACGCAGCTATGGTGGAAAAAAACTCTCGTCTGCCACCTTTACAACATAGGCCCCTTCCTTTAAAAAGCCCGATCTCTCATCAAGGAGAGCCGGGTGTGTGCTTCACTTATGATGAGATTCACAGATCAGTAGATCCATTACGCTTTTCTTTGATAGCAAAGTTCTCCTCAGGCCGTCCCTCTGTAGATGAGATTAGACCTCATGTTCGCACTCACTGGATGATGAACAGCGAAGTTCATATTGGATTACTCGATCCAAGACATGTTATTATGAGGTTCTCATCACAAGAAGATTTCATTCAAGCTTGGACCAGGGAATCTCTCGTCATTAAGGCTTATTATTTCAAGTTTCTCTGGTCTCCTTGGTTTGATCCGCGGTTTGAATCTTCTATTGCACCGCTTTGGATCTCTCTCCCAAACCTTCCCCTTAATTTCTTCAATCCAGACTACCTTAAATCTATTGCAGGGGTGATAGGTAGGGTTCTGAGATTTGATGGCCCAACGATAGGGTTGGTGTGGCCAGACCAAGTATGGCTCGCGTCTGCGTGGAGATAGATCTCTTAAAGCCTAGGCCAAATCGGATCTGGTTAGGAATGGGCGCAGGAGAAGCAAACCAACTTGTCGATCCCGGAGCGCACTTACTTAAGGTAGACCGCCTAGTGGCAGACAAAAAGAAGCTCACTCAGGCAAAGAAAACCCACGTTTGGAGCTGCAACACCAGGAAAGCAAGCAACACCTTGCGGACAGATTCAGTTAGCTACTTAAAATAACTAATTAGCTGGGAGCTCTCTTCTTTCGGGCAACCATCTAGCTATCAAAAGACAAAATCCTACTGTAAGGTTTCACTTTCCATCTTCTCCTAGCTTCCATCCCTTTTCCTTGCTTATCTATCTCTCTACTACGCTCTTCGTCTAGCTGCCCCGAAAGCAACAAAGAAGAAAGCTACAATACATTCTTTTCTCTCCTTATCTGTTATAACCTTCAAGGAAGACAACGGGAAGAGCTAATTAGTCATTTTTTGCTCTATCTTGAGCTAAACATACAGGAACAAGTAAGTTGCCGATGTTCTTCCTTACTAGGTAGAGGCTGGGAGAGGGCTAAGAGGACTAAAGCATGGCGTAGGCAGCTGAATACCCGACAAAGAAAACCGCTGTTCAAGCTATCTCACCCGGTACGAGACCAGAGGAAACTGAAACGGCAATTGGTAGCCCAAAGACCAGCCTTAGAATTGGGTTTTTTGGGATTTACATTAGATAAGGATCGGCGCTAACTCTGAATCAGAAGAATCAGAGGTGTAACCAGGGAATGAATATTGTGGACCTAAATTCCACTTAAGGACCAAGACAAGCGGAGGGAACCCCAGATCCTGCTGAGGCAGAGGAAGAGGAATAGATCTCCGGCGAGCTTCCTCGATAAAGAAAGGAAAGCAGGTAGCCGCCCATGGCAGTATTGTTTGCGGGTGTACGATCTAATCCTAATCCTATACCCGCGGGAGGTTCGGGATTCTTAAACCTGTTGTTGAGGGGATTGAACTTCAAGCAGTAGGGACCGAAGCGAAGTCTGTTGCTGTTTGTTCCCTTCCTGGGAGTAAACTCCTCGCTAGTTTGTCCAGAAATCTCTATTGTATTGTAATTTTCCTATAGTAGAAAACCGCTTTCAAGCCATACCTCATAGGTAGCCATCCATGAAGGCATGAATGGAAGACTCAAGGGAAGACTCCTAGCTCCCTCCTACCACTTAAGTATCTGTTCCTTAGCGGGCGCTTCATACTCATGGCACTGCTACTGCGAAAGCCCCTACTGCTGAGTCCTCGCTTGCCTCTGACTCTGATCCCTCTGATTCGGGTTCTTCAACCGCCGATGATGCTTACTGTCCTCGTAGCCCACTAAAGCTAGGAACAACCGAGGCTTACCTAATGAGTTCACCCTTTTTTTCTGGGTATTGACCCCTCTCTTCTTCAAAGATTGTTCCATTGGTAGATTCCGTTGAAGAAAGAAATGAATTCATCCTCTTTTGGGAAAATGTAGAATAATAGATTTCCGCTCACCTCGTGTACCTATCTATTCCTCTTCCTCGAGCCGAGTAAGGTCTTGAAGAGCCTAGGCTAGTCCTCTCCTCTACCGGCGTTGACTCTCTCTTTCCTGTTCGTCTGAGATCCCGCTCGTTCCCGTCCTTCGCTTCAGGGCCTGTCCCTCGAGTACTCCATATCCGCTTACTTCACTGCCTTCCCGCTACCAGAAGACCCCCTCTTCCTCTTACTAAGCTTTTGGCACTAAGGAAACAGGACCCACAGCCGATTCGTACCCTATTCCTAAGGCTATAGCGGAATCCCCGACTACTGAATTACCTGGTGAGATAGCTTGAACAGCGGAAATCTCCGATTGAAGCTGAATCTCCTCTCCTGGGCCTAGCCCTCTTTCTTGAAGAACCTAGCCGGGAATGAACTTCCTTTTCATAGCTCGGAATGAATTTCCGTATCATCTTTCCTACGCTCGGGAAGTGCGAGATTCACTATCCTTTCTTCCGTTAAGGAAGATGCCTTCATCAATCCAATCAAAGGGGCAAGAAAAGGTGGTTGTTCGCTTCCTTTCTTCAAAGCAGTCAATATGCGCTAAAGGTAGATATTATATATTCGTTGAGGGCTAATAAAATCTATTCTCTTTCTTTCCTAGGTGACCAACCACTCCTGCCCTTGTTGCTTCTTCTCTTCTCTTGCTCACGGATGGCTTCTACCGGCTAGCTTCTTTCAAGGCAAGGGGAGCTCATCTATTCATTTCCCTCTTACGAGCCTATGCTCAGGATGTTCTTGGGAGGGGGCGGAACTGCACACTTTCGCGTTCAGAGCATTGTCCGAGTGAATAGGCAGCGCCTACCAAGCAAAGCTTTCTTGAAGAGGCTGGGCTGGTTCCTTTTCGGCGCCTGCCTTTTATTTAGATGTTGGGGCACGGCAAGTCCCAGGAAAGTCTAGGTTGGCTTCCAGCTCCATCTCGGCCGGCATCCTGCTCCAGGGGTCCCCAATCCAGCCTATCTTGAATGGAAGAAGAAGGATCAGATCCTTCTCAGTTGGTTACATACCACAATGAGACCTACTGTCTTTGCCCAAGTTATTGGATACAAGACAGCTCGTTCCACTTGGGAGGCTCTTGACAGGGCTTATACCTCCCAGACCAATGCTCGATATTACCAGATCAAGCATGACCTTTCTAATATTCGCAAAGGTTCATATTCCATTACGAAATATATGGATCGTATCCGCAGGCTCACAGATGAACTATCTCTTATTCAACAACCAATGAGTGATCGAGAAATTCTCGGTTGTCTTCTTGACGGACTTGATCTTGATTATGATGTGGTTGTTAATACAGTACACACCAGTCCATCAGCAACTACACTTAAGGCCAGGCACCTCAGTCGCCACATTTCCGTCTTTTTTTCCACGACAGGCCCGGGCATCAATCCAGTCAGCTTCACCAGAAGTAGGTTTCCAGACGGTCAGGCAGCCTACAACACATGCACGTTTTGGACACCAACACAGGAGGCTAGGCAGCAACCAAGGCGTGACCTAAGTGAATTCAGCTAGAGGCAAGCGTCAGCGAAGAACTTCTTCGAAAGATTTTTTAGTTTTGTTGAAAAGAACAGCAACTCATTGACTTTGCTCCGGTAGTCGTGAGGCGCATAAGATATAATTCCCGAAGCGCACCTGTTATATATAAAAACTCCTTACTAAGCAAGACGACTCCATCTCCTGACAGATGAGATTGGGCTCAAGCCAAACAAAGGAAAGAAGTCACCCAATTCTTACTTCTTTTACGAAATAAGAAGAAAAACAAGATGAGATTTTCAGCAAGTGGAGTGCTCACGCACAGAACGAGAGTCTCAGATCCAGTTACGTCAAGTTCCTCAGGCTCCAAAGGAAAGGCTTAAAAGCTGTAGTGAGGAACTCCGTACTCTTGATAGGGTACCGAAAAAATCACTTTTTAAATCACAAACCTATGAACTGAACGATGTTACCGCAACGGGCTAGTTCCTGCGAATGCAAAGCGTGACTACTCGAAGAGGAAGACCTTACCAAAACCAAAAACCAACGGAAATCAGTATGCAAGGCATGCCAGCCAAGGTTTTGAACCCTACTAAATAGGTTAACGCCCTTTCCTCTCCCTCGCTAGCCTCCTTCGCCGTGCTGCCATCCATCCACTCAACTATCCCGCTGCACACTCGACTAGACATGGGACAACTCGCCTGTTCGCCTATGAATGATGCTCTACCTCACTCGACTTGTACTGCGCATCTCGTCCTACACCTCCGAAATCTGCAGACGGAGCAACAGTATGTCGAAGACCAGATCAACCAGATCGTTCTGGTTTATCCGTAGCGCTTGACCATCATCCACGGCCATACCTACTCTTCTGGCCTTCCACTTTATCTGCCGGTAGTTACTGAGATGTTTCAGCTAGGCAGCACGGCGGGAGAAGTACTGCTCCTGGTAACTTTCGTCACTGACTGGGGGAAAGAGGCTTTTTATGCGACAACACCTTGTTTCGCAGAATGAACCGAGACTCTATATATGACTATTTCCCTCGTGGAAAGAGCCATTATTCGACACTTACAATACAAACAAAGAAGGCATATTCAATGCTAAAATTTCATTCTTCTTGGGCAAGAAAATGAGGAACAGTGGGTTACCAGAATCAATATCGGTACAGCCGGGGTAAGGTAACTATGAAATCGGAGTTAGCGCTGCTAAACCCTCTGATTTACAACCACCCTTGAAAAAAGGATTTGCCCTTCAAGTCACCATCATCCCGATCTTGCTTTCCTGGTCTTGTCCTCAGGCGGGTCTCTTTCTCATTCGCCCCCTTTGTCCCACGCGCCAAAGTCATTCTCAATTGTCGCGCCTTCGAGTTCAATAAAGAAGGTGGGTGGGGTTGCCTCTCCTGCATTCCGCAGGAATGGTATCCGGGCAGTCCTCATCAATACCCCAGGAATCCCCTTTGTTATAGTTCCCGAGGGTTTGCCCTTTACTGTACTCCTAGCTCAATAAGTCCGGCAGCTTTCTCATTGATTGTCCCCATTTGGAGATGTTGGATCAGCTGTTAAACTAGTGTCAAATAGAAGTAAAGACTAGGTTTTAATCTCCTACGGCCCCCCTCTTTTGGATCTCTTTCGCGAAGTCGTGGATTGGTGTTTTTCGTATCGAACTGGATGAACCTTTCCCTACTGAAAGGTGAGAGAAGGGGTCCACAAGGAAAGGGTTATCGAATTGGAGTACATAAAAGGTATGGTAAGAGGTTCAAGTAAGAAAGAAGAAGGTAACAAGACGAGACTGCAAGCACGCGTAAGAATTAGTCTATGGAGAGCTAGCCCTACGGGATGCTTTCTCGTGGATCCCAAAGGAAAGGGGTGGGTCTGCCTTTTCGTATCGAAATTGGGTCGCCCTTTCTCGTACTGTATCGTATCATACGATTCTTTCAGACGATTCTATTCATTTATTCTAGGTGGAAAACCGTCTACTCTGGCTTCTCCGCCTTCCTTTAGTCAAGAATCGAGTCAGGCCTTTCCCAATCCTGTATGAAACCTTCCCCGGAAGTCCCTCCAGCTTGTCTGGTTTATCGGTCCCACTCCGCATGAACTATTTCCCCTTTCTTTCTTGGAAGGAGAAGTGCGGTAACCCCGCCAATCAAATAAAGTTTCCAAGCCTTCAAGCCAACCCCGTCCGATAAGGTAAGGTGCCCTGCCGCGTTAAGCCCGCCTTTGATTTTAGAGACCCAACAACCGACTTTGAGCCTAGCTCAGGAGAAAGGCGCCGGAGGAGCAGCTCGACATAGAGTTCATTTACTTATTCAATTCAGGGCGCGGGAAGTCTCTCCTTCTTGCCTTGGGGTCGAGGTCAAGACCAGAAACTCGTAGACTACCCTTTTAGGAATAGATCTTATCTTAGAACCTGGGGTTCTTTGTTAGCACCTTCTCGCACCTCTAAGTACAAAGAAGGCAGATCCATTTATATACGAAAAACCAAACCACGACTTTCTTTTATTACACCTGCTCGGTCGGAGATAGCTGCTACTTACCTACGACTACTCGGCGGTCTCAGAGACCGAACTGATCTATTAACACTTAGCCTTATCTATGAAATGAAACCTAGCTCACGAGAACAGAGGCCGAGTCTCTAGAAGCTAATCCGGAGATAGCCCTTTGGCTTTGGGCACCTTTTCCCAACTTACAACAGTACAAGGAAGGCGGATACTAGGTATAGCCTAACAAACCCGACACCGACTTTATATATATTACCAGAAAATAAAGAGTGCTTAGTGCTTGGTCCCAGATAGCAGCTCCTGATGAACTGCCCGGCTAGGCACGATCGCAGACAGACACAAATGGGGCAGGAAGCCGCTTGCCTTAGTGAGCGAGAAAAAGAGGAAGGGGAGGACGCTTTACGGGGTATTTTACCTCCCGAGTCGCCCGACCTTGTTCCTCCCGCCCCCCAACCCTCTGAGGAACAAACCTCAGAGCAGTCCGAGGAGGACGATTAAAATCTTTTTGAGGATCCGGAACCCGAATCTCTAGAGACCGCCTACCAAATGCAATCTCAAATTGAGACGCTTGTAAACGAGATTGTACAAAATTACGGCTATGGCGGTCTCTATGAAGATTAAAAAGAGGTGTTAGGATCATGGGTCCATGGAGAGAGTTCGAGCCTCGATTTTCTCGAGGACGTATACCTCTTTCTATTTATCCATGGGCCCTCATTTTTTCGAAGCCCTAGCGGCTCTTGCGCAACCATTCTTTTAGGATTGACCCTCTTTCCCGTGCCGTAGTCTTAAGGGTCTCTTAAGATACATGAATAAGACCCTCGTTGATTTCCCAAAATGGGATGACGATAGGACATTGCACTTTCTTTCGCAATTTTTCTGATTCTTTGAGATTGACCAAGCTCTAAATCAAAAGAGTCGATTTGAGTTTCCGACTACTAAATAGTGCTCGTCTCGCGGCCTCAAGCTATAGACTCGAACAACTGATGAGGTCTTTGATTCAACAAAGTCGTCTCGTCTGTCTAGCTCGCTATTATATTATTAGGGCTACACTCGTCTCGTTTCGTCGCGTATGTTTCTATGGGAGTTCATACACTCGTCTGTTGAGTCTCGAGTGTCTAGCTCGTCTCGCTCGTTTCCGCTTTAGTCGACGTTCCGTTTAGTAGTCACAGCTCTATTGTGAGAGTCCCTTCGGGGTGGAGTCGAGCTCAGAACATAGACCAATCACTAGTGAGCGAAGCGGACTAGGGAGCAGAGCTAACTAGTGATTGGTAGATTAGTACGGGCTCTGAGCGAGTCGACGTTCAGCCCACAGGTTTTGTACAATCCTACGCTACTTCTGATTGATTAAATGATTCAAAACCCCGGTCCCTCACACCTAAACTGCTCCTCATTCTTCGAGACACGTTCCATCTTTCTACACTACACTTGTCATACCAGGAGGAGGTGATGATCGGAGTCGACGTTCCGAAGGCTATACTTGACATAGAAGACTCCTTCCATAGACTGAACAAGGTTGTGGGAACTCATGTAGCGGTATAGTCGACGTTACGAAGACTCCACTTGACTGGATCCACCCGGTGTGGAGACCAGTTACGAAGGTGCAACAGGTCTTGCCGACAAGTCAAGTGGATCAAAGTAGAGTCTTCGACACTTGCCTACACTGCTCAAGTCGATAGATACGACGGAACGTGTCTTCACCGCTGATAGACTTCTCTTTACTGAGAGACTTCGATGAAATCCCGGGATTTTTGGCATAAGTGGTCACTTGACTTGCTATAGAAATAGAAATAGAAGGAACGTCGACTCCATCACGGGCAAGTGGGTAGAGACGAGTTACGTAGACTCCACGGAAAGCCTTCACAGGCAAGTGAGTAGTGATGTGGATTAGACTGAATTTCGTCAGCGTTTCGTACACGAGTTTGTGGGGAAGAGTCCAGTTCCGTAGACTCTAAGGACAGTGATGGCGGATGAGTCGAGTTTACTCAAGGAGTTACACCAGAAAAGCTCGTCAGTCTATAGCTACGAAACGGGATCTTGACTACAATGAGTAGCGCGAGACTTGATGTGGGGAACTCGTGGAGCTAGGCTCTACTAGTCCGCTTCAAGGAATAGAGTGACGTCAGCCAGTCGACGTTCCGTAAGAACTCACTGGTGGCTATAGAAGGAACGTCGACTCTATCAAAGGCAAGTGGGTGTAAACGAGTTACGTAGACGACTTGGAGACTAGGATTGACGCTACATGACACGAGGCACCAAAAGCAAAGCAAGGAGTTTGACGAGTGAAATAGGTTTGAGTAGTACGATAGGTGGGGGTAGTACGATTGAATAGAGATCCCATGTACGATTAGATCTAGTCATCATATGTATGATTCAAAATAGTCAAAGGAAGTGACCTGTCCTGTTCTTTGACTGGGTACATCTGATGACTCGTTTTGCATTGGTGACTCGTTTCTTAGTAGCTCGTTTCGTTACGTTATGCACTGAACTCGCTCTCGTTCAACATCCACTCGTTCTTCACTCGCTAGGGAAAGAAAAGGGGGAGATGGTGGAAGAAGAAGAAGAAGATGGATCAGCAGTGGAAGTGGAAGGAGCTGCATCCTGAGCATCAGTGAGGAGTGTCTTCGTCTGATACTGCTTCTTCTTATGCCTCGAACACTAAGCATCTGAATGGGAAGTGGACTTATGATAGGGACACCACTTTTGTGGTGCCAGGTGAACTACCAGTGGACTGTTGGGTTTTATGAGAAGAGGGGTTGGGCTGGGAGGGAGATTCAAAAGTGCTGGATTTCATATTCTTGGAATTGTTCTGGGATTTAGAAGACTGGGAGGAGGACTGGTGGACCCTTCTGAGATTTCTCAATAGCAATGGCCAGCTGTATAGCACGCTGAAGTGAAGAGTAATCAACAAGCTCCATCTTCTGCTGGATAGCATGGAAGAGAAAACCGACGTACTTACTTCACAAAGTCAGAAACTTGCCTTGTCTTGAATCCTAAATTTGACTTGAAGTCTCATGAACTCATCCGTATATTGCTGAACGGACTGTAGATATTGTTGCCTCAAAAACAGCCATTGCTTAAGTGTTGCAAGGCCTCCTGATGTCCCATCCCAAAGGGTCAAACTTCTTCTGTAAGGCCTGCAATCCTCCCAAGTCTTGAAGGGTAAAGTTTCTTCTGTAAGGCCTCCTCGTCCATAAGTGGCCTCAAACCAATCAATAACAGTCTCTCCCATATAGACCTGAGCGACGCTCACACGCTCGAACACAGACCATGGCTGGCAGCGTCAGACTCCAACGCTCCACCATTACAGAAGGGTCCATCCTCAAAAAAAAAAGGGTACTCTTGTATCCGGATTCGGGGATGGATGAGAAGGACCAGCAGAGGTGGAGGTGGGCCACCGGGGGAACCGCGCACGAGATTAGAGTAGAGGTGACGTGGTTGAGTATTCAGCTTGTCCATCATGGCAGTCATCTGCTGTAACAACATCAATCACACTCATGAACTGCTGATTCTGGGCCTGTTGTTGCTGATTTTGGCGAAGCAACTCAGCCATAAGAGCAGTAGTGTCGCCCATGGTGCGAATAGAATCATCATATGGATCAGTATGCACATGGGGAGCAGCAGTAGAGGAGGAAGGAGCCTGTCCACCTGGTGTTTGTGAAGGTGACTGGTTATCTGTAGGCAGGGTGTTGGACTTCTTTGGGGCCATCTGCTTTTAGTAAAACTGCGGGAAAGGTTGGGTAGGAGTGCGGAGTGAAGCCGGCTAGGTGGGTTGTAAACCAGGCTTAGAACCCGCTCATAGACCAACAAAATTGTTGGACCAGCCAGGAAAGGAGGTGCTGGAAATGGGTGTAAGTGGTGGCTGCGAGTTAAAGAGTCAGCCAAAAAAAAAAGCCTAGCTGCAAATGCAAAACACACTCATACGACCGAATCCACTTAGTTCATAGAGTATATGAAGAACCACGTCCAGAAAAAGCACTATAATGCAGAACATCACCTTCAAAATAGACCTCCGGTATGCTGTCCAATCAGATAAAAAGAAGTAGCCCTAGGCTATTTGGAGAGGCGTATGAGATGGAATAGACCCTTCTCAACGAAAAGTACGCTTGCTGGAAATTCCGGCCAAAACGCCTCTGGTCTAGCCGCCCTCTTGCCTGGAGCTTTCACCTAGGGTTTTGAACCCGTTGGCTAGGGTGCATAAGAAGAGCCTTGAAATGCTTGTTTAGAATTGGTATAGCTTGCAGCAATCCTCCAAACCAGTTACAGAATTCAATCTCGTAGGTGAACTCAAAATGGAAAAGCTGCATGTAACTGTGCAACAAGAGGTTTACTCTGTAACTTCTGTGGTGGGTCAAGTGTAGGGGGACCTCACCAACCTGCATCTACAATTTCAGGTCTGGACCTGATCTCTCCTGAGAGATAGATCGATTCTTCAATCTGCAAAAAGGTTTTCCAAGCAAAAACCAGCCGCCGAGGAAGAAATCGAGGGGAGGGGGTTGACAGTACTCCTTGCTGGAAACACGTTCCTAGAGAGCCCCTGTTGAGATTCTCCCTTTTTTCCACGAGGGAGTGTGAAATGCTGGAAGATCAAAACCAGAGCCTTGCTGGAAGGAGAAATCCGCCACGTAGATGCAAGTACCGACGTGCCTACGATCAACAATATGCAAGAGAAAGAGGCTGCTAAAAACCAAAGGAGAAAGAGCACACAGCCAAGATAGGAGCCGCCCCCAACTTGATTACTTGAAATAATAAATAATGAAAGAGCTCATGCCCTAGTTTAAAGATTACAAGTTAGGGTGAGATCTCTCCAGAGTGAATCTAAACCGTTGGATTCAAACAAGTTGATCTAAGGGCTATTATAAGTTAGGGGGCATAGGGCCAGCCTATTCCTATTTATGAGATTTAGTTGAGTGACTAACTTAACTAATCACTAAAGTGTGACACCTAAGGTGTGACACTTAGTTTACACTTTTTGACACCTTAACTAACTTAACTATTTGACATCGTGGCCTTGACTAATGAGCCACTTATTAAAGAATAAAAACAATATCCTACGATGGGTGGATGCCTTTTAACCCTGACCACTTATGGCAACCGGAGTATTTCAGACAACTCGGGAAAAAAATCGGGCCAACAATATCAGAGGCGACTGCGGCAAACCTTTCTTGTGCCAGAATTTGTGTGGAACTTTATATCCAGGCCTGCGAAAATCAACTTGCAGCTTCCCTCCGGCGAAAATGGAGACGTAATGCAGCATACGCGGGCTCTCGACTATGAACAGCTGCCCTTTCAATGCAATCGCTGCCGCGAGGTCATTTTGGCCTAAACAGAATCAAAATCAATCGGGAAACACACAACAGCCGGATATCGGTGAGCCAGAGCAGGTCGTGGCTATGGAAGAATAAGGGTGGAAAATCGGAACAGCAATCACCACAAAGATAATCGGTAATGGAGAACTTGAATCGGAGGATGTCATGCCTGAGTGTCGAAGACCCAACCACTGAGAAGGCCGGTGGACCATAAGATAGAGCTGGAACCGGGGGCTAAGCCTCCAGCCTTTGCACCTGAAAATGGCTCCCCCTGAACTATCGGAGCTAAGGAAGCAACTCAAGGAGCTGATCGATGCCGGCTATATCAGACCCTCGAAGGCACGCACCGTTCGGGGCACCGGTGCTGTTCCAGAATAAGCATGAAGCAAGCCTCCGTCTATGTATCGACTATCGGGCCCATAACAACACTCAAAAGAAAAAAGAGCCCGTGCCACTCATCGCGGACTTGTTTGATCAATTAGGTGCGGGAAGGTATTTCACCAAGTTGGACTTGCGATCGGGGGGGAAGGGGCAGCTAGTCGTTGATCGCCTATCATTGAGCCCGAGAGGGAAGGTTGACTATGATTGAGCAGCCCAGGCACAAATGATGATATCCCCAAAAATACAGGGGCACGGAAATGGATAGAAAGCATACTTTCTCACTGACTCTCTTACTGACTCGTAGTCCTGCTTACCCGCCAGGTTGAATCCATCTATAGAATCGTCATGCGCAGAGGTAGATCTGCCCAACCCTACTTCCCCTGCCCCTGCTTTTTCATTCTCCCATGACCCGCCTACTGAGCGATAAGGAATGCTCGATCGAAACCGGCGATGGATGTGGTTTTTGGAGGAATGGCTAAACCGACCAACCATAAGAGGCGGGTGCATCAAAGCTAGGGATCGTGTGCCCTATTTATTCCACTGCTAGGTGGGGTGATCGATCCAGAAAAGGTAGGGATAGAGCAGTGTCCATCTATCGGTAATCGAGGATCGAACATCAGCGGCTGAGGGGATTGATCCATCGGTCGAGGGAGGACTGACATCAAATCTGAGACGGGGTGGGGAAGACTTGCGGCAAGGGATGCATAAGGGCCGGGAAGGAGGGGATAGCTAAAATTGGAGGAGCATCCGAGATTAGTCCAACACTACTTATGGGTAAGGGGTACCGGCTAAACCGTGATATGCCAGTCGAGAATCCCGGATAACAAGCATAGTGTTGTTGTTGCCCATTCCCCTCCCCTAGACAAGGTGCTTCTTTCAAACAAAGTGTTGCTCCGCTTGCCTTTACTCACGAATAAAGGGGAATATCATTTCTTACCACCGGTCGATCGAGTGCCCGCTCGAGCACCCACATGATAGCATTCGCTCAGCAGAGGAAAGAGCTCCGCTGACGCTCCCTCCCGCCCTCCTTCACCCACTTCTCCATGTCCGATTGGACGCACCACTGCTAAAACCTCTTCTCAGAGGTCCTCTCTCAATCCCCTGCGCTCGACCTACACCACTCCACAGCTTACTTTTCAATAAGTGGGTACTGACCCAAAAAGTGAGAGTAGTGGATGGAGAGCTCAATTCTTAAAAAAAGGAATTCTAGATAGTTGTTCAGATCTTGACTTGGCTGGTGGCATGGCTCTGCTGGTCTGCAATCAAAATGGAAAGGTTTCGACATGCATACTTCTTTTCTTTATTTCTCGAGATCAGGCGATTCGGGAAAGCAAAGGCTTTCCATTCATGAACCGCCGGAACAAACCGAGAGCGGGGAGCAAAAAAAGAACTAATTCAATCCCCTCTCCGTCAATTCATTCACTCCGGGTGGGAATAAGAAGTATTTGAATTGAGAAATCAATGTTTTGGCCTCCCCCCTATATTGGTAGGTTACCAGAGGTCCTCCATCCCCGGGTAGTTCTGTCGTTCCCACTCGATCGGATCAGCAACCGGGAATTCCATAAGGAGAAGAAAGAAAATAGGTGAGGGATTCCTTGCTTTATCAGTAGCAGCGGAGGGGGGGAAATCCTCGTTTTAAAACCCTTCCCCTTCCAGTGACTAAAGTCCCTACTTAATCAAAAGCAGGATCTGAAAAGGTGGATTCTTCATCCGTAACATTATACTATTCTTCTCTTTCATCCCCATCCGGTTTCTCCGGGGCCTTAACTAATTCCGAGGGGCTCGGCCTAACAGCTATATCGTACCCTCGGAGGAAAAGAAGGTGGGGTTCCAGCACTCGTAGTTGAATCTGGTTTATCTAGTCTTCCCTTCCCTCCCCCAACATCTGAAGTGGTCGAGTGGCTGGACCTGCAGGGGAAGAAAGAATTCGGCGTATGAGAAGCAGGGGGAGAGGTTATGCTTCCCCCAGATAGTAGGTCGAATCGAAGGGGATCAAACACAACTGATCGAGACTGACTTGGCTGGACTGGCCGGGAGAGGAGAGGGTCTTTCTTCGGCAGGTGATTCACTATTTGGGACAGGTTATTCAATATCTGGACCGTTAGAGGCATTCAATACTCCGATAGATGGGGAAGGCAAGCCAGTCCCAGTTTCCTATTTTCTGTCTGGGTAAATAGTAATAGGTTTGAGACCTCGCCTATAGGTTTTTTTATCCCCGGCGCACAGAAAGAACCGAAAGGATTTGAAACCAGCCCGACGGGAAGACACAGGTTCTCACGTTTATTCACCCAGGTGGGAAATAGGGAGCTCTTTGGAGATGGGAATACCAGACCAGGCACAAAGCGGCAAAGGGGGACTAAGTCTTTCTGGGCGGCGATGACGCGATGTACAGGCACGCTGGAAGTATTTGTCGTAGGACCGTGCTCGTTCTGTTGTCCGCTGTACTAGTGCTCGGAGTATCCAGTGGCTCTAGGACTTCTCCTAACTTCCGCCTTTCACCTTCAGTAGGGAGGAAGAAGACTCAAACGCTTTCCTTTAGCAAGGGGGGAAACGGGCTCCTTCAGCAAGGAAGATAAAGTTCTTGTTCCTGACGCTTTGAAGAGCGAATGAAGGAAGGAGCGAGACGAGAATCGATGAAGTGAATCTCTCGCTCGACTCAGATAATGATGAAGCTCGAGCTCATCTCTTGCCAAGCTAGCTCCGATGCTACTGCTCTGCTCAGCTCAGCTCTGATACTTCAAGAACAGTACTTGATTTAGGAACTGAACTTCTACTTGATTTATTCACTGGCCTTCCTTGCTGGTTGGCCTTGCTTGCTTGGCTGCTTTCTCCGGTGCCAGCTCTGAAACCGGAGGTATCTGTACCGGCTTGCTCGCCTTCCTGCCTTCCTTCCGTGGCTTCCTGACCTCGTAGCTGAATAGCTTGAGTTTTGAGGAATAGGCATCAACCCCAAGACGGATATGGCAAAGTTCACCTAGGAATTGGAGAGCGAGAGGAGCTTCTGTTTGAGCGGCAGCGAGAGGCCAGTGAGCTGAGCTGAGCGATAGATTCACTTCATCGATATCATGAGCGAGACCCACATCCTTAGTTTTTAATCGGAGTACGCTCAACGCGCACTTCGACTTGGACCTGTGATGCCTCTTTCCTTGAGCGACTACTTTTTGCTCCTTTAGTCGCTTCGACTTGGTCTTCGCTTCGCTCCTTGTTGTCCAGTCGCTCGTCCCTTTATTCCCCTTTCATGCTCTCAACCAGCCACAAGTCCTTCCTCTCGTTCTTAAGCTTAGGGACCAAATCGATTTATCAGCTCGACTTCCTTCCTCGATCCTTCTACCTGTGTGAAGTAAGTGACTCCGCATGAACTTGGAAAGGCGGAGCTAGCGGAGATGTAGCGTAGGGATGCGGGAGTTGAGGGCAAGATGCGAGATAGAAATAGAAATCGAAATGCGAGATGAGGAAGCGAGAGGAGAAATCATTAATTCAGCGAGGCATCTTGGGCATCCTGGCGGCTAGGCTAAGTCGGAACAGTGGCAAATCCTGCAGGGAGGCCTCACCCGAGGCCGATTCCAGTGGATCACTATAGAAGATTCTAGAAGCAAGCTACGCTACCTTCTGGCTAGCTCGTGCAATCTTAGAGAAGTTCCTTCGCTTTGAAATACCAAATCCATCTCCGCCTAATCGTAACGGACTTGTTGATTGGCCTTTCTCTCGGCCGTTGCTTCTTCTCATTTCGTGTAGTCACCGTCAATAGCTAACCCCGCCCGGGGAGCACCTCCGTTTGACACCACGCGAGTAGTCACCCTGGTTGTCGGTAATCACTCCCTTCCTTCTAGAGAAAGCCCTTGCATCACCTGTATCCGGCTTCCCTTTGGCTCCCTGTCTACCACCACTTGACCAGTCCTCCACCAGCAAGAAAACAACGGTACATTACCGCACCAGAGGCGGTTGGGTCGAAAAGACCGGCTATAGACGACGTCTGCCAAACCGGACCCTTTTTTGCTAAGAGAGAACGACGTGCTACTTGATCCCAGCTAATGAATGGGTACGTATAGCTGCTTGGTCAGCCAGGTCCAGCCAGGTAGATCAGTGAATGGAAGAAAGCTGCAGTCAGTCAGTCCGCAGGGAATGAACCTGTACTGTACGGGAAACTACCTTTAGGGGAACGACGTACGGAGGAAATGAACCTGTATGTGGGAATCGAATTTCAAGGGAGAAAGAATGGTAGATAGGAGAAGGGAGCGAAAGGCAGAGACTAGTGATGATAGAAAGAATGGGAGCCGGGAGAGCTTAGCTCGACTTCGGGATCGGATGGAAATAAGATAGGAGAATGAATTCCTATCTAACCTGCGAGAGCACTGCCGCATTCACACCTGCGGCGGAGTAACCGGGACTAGAGAGGCAAGCCTGCAGGGCTAAGACGATTACAAAGGGTTACTACAAGTGCTGTGATGAGATCTGTATTTCGGCTTGGTCGATCAAAGAGTAAGAGTTAGCTCTCCTCTGTCTTAACAAAGAAAGATTTTCCCATCCTCTTAGGAATCGATCTAGACTAGCTGCCATAAAGAGCTCAAGAGACTCCCCACACGAAGAAAGGAGCGACCCGCCAGACTCGAACTGGCAGATAGGAGAATCGGCTCAAAATGAGCCTATCTGCCTTCTCTTCCGTCAAGAGGAGTCGCTTTGGTTACGCAGTTCGGTTGGCAGGAGACAAGCTACCTACATCTGCGGGCCGGTAGGCCATACGGGCGATGGAAAGGGGGAGACCAAATAAAGCAGATGAATGGGGGATTCAGTAGCACGGACACCATTCCGAAGCAACCTTGCCTGTTCTTCTAGTTGACTAAGTTGTGGTGCCTTCTTTCCATCGTCTGCTCGTCTGATCGTCTTCTACTACGATACTGGAAGGTTATAGCAGACGAAGACGAAGAAGATTCTGATCTTTCGTCTTCTGGATCGGATTCAGCTCCTAACCTAAGCAGCAGTCTTACAATTGTGTAAGTCTAAGTTGTATCACTTCACTTACCTCAGTTTCACCAAAACACTAACTACCCTGTCGCACCGGAACATATAGTCATTGTTCCACCAAGGTACATCTCATTTAATGAAGGTTTGGTCCCTGTAATTGGGGCTGGACCGGGCTGCCCCCGGCGTCCGACGTACTCCTTATTGAGAGAGATCAAGCCCAAACGTCGTTCTGTTATCCGAATAATGATTAGGTTGTGCCAAGAAAGGCTACATTGACGCGCACTCTCCTCCCATTTCTACTCCGATTGGAGTTCCGCAGTAGGCTTGCTCGGCTGAATGTGCGAATCTGATTGAATAGGTTCTCAACTTCCCTTTCGTTGAAATCCAATTCCTTAGTGGCACATTCAAGCTCCCGGATATCACTTTCTTCTCCCTGAGAGGCCGAATGATCCAATTTTGATTTCAGCTCTTTAAAAGCGATGCGAGAACGTATTCTCTTATCTAAGCTTCTTCCCTGTGCCTTTGCTCCCTTTCCCAATCGTTGACCCAGACAGTGAACTCGTAGACGAGGCTTTGACCCGAATTTCACAGCGACTCCCGGTTGTTTGAAACGTAATCGAGATACTCATTCATTTTAATACGTTTCTGAGGGGAAGCTGTTTCTAGCCTAATATCCTCTTGGATCTTTTTCAGAACGTCAGAGCGCAGCATTCGATGACCACGTAAAACGAGTTTCATTTGACTTATGAATTCATCTATAGTTGGTGCTTCCGGTTCCCTTTCCCAGGCGGGTTGACCAGGAGCCCCCCCTCCTTGCGGCAGGTGCCCCGGGGTTCGGTCGGTGGATGGTTCGGGGGCGGCATTTCCCTCTGTACTTGAGGAGCAGTTGAGGTACTTTCGCCAACTCTCTGAGTCCGATTCATCATTTTGTATTGAAGAGGGGCCGGCATCACCCCTGTGCGGCCCTTGGTTAACTGTATCGTTTCCTCCCGTCATATTCAGTATCGTTCCGTCAAAGATCCCGAAAGCGGCTAGAATCAAAACCAAAAGGAGCCATCCTTCACAGCCTAAGCCCCTACTCAACAGGACTCGACTCCCAAGAGAGAACCCAATTTTCGAAATTAGGTAATGAAAGAAATCCATTGAGCCCAGTTTCAGACAAAGAAGATCGAAAAGACTGGACACTGTTGCTACAAAGAGGAAGGGCATCGATTTCTTAAAAATAAGAGTACCATGTTTGCCCAATAAGAACACTTTCTTCCTAAATCTTCGGAAAATAGGTTTGATTGGATAGCTCGAACTATTGGAAGCAAATAGAAAAGGAAGACCGAGTAAGATTAAAGATACTAGCAAACGGATCACTAAAGAGATCAAAATAGGTGCAAATTCTGACATCACCACAGCCCAGTTCTCTTGCTCCTTGCTCGCGGAGCGGTATACCGGAAAGAAGAAAGAAGCCCTTATCGGATTTGAACCGATGACTTAAGCCTATTTCTTAGGGCCTTTCAAGAGCGTGACTCTTGTTTTTGAAGCGCTGAGTTACTTAAGCAATTCTTGTTATTGTTATTCTATCTTAGAAGTAGTGCCTATATTGTATTGTCTTTCTTTTTTCTTATCTTGCTGGGTTTCAGTGAGCAGCCGCGATCCCTTCCTGAGCGGCCCTCTCATTCTTGCAGTTGTTAAGGCCCTTCCACTATTAAACCGAGTCTTGTAGTTCTCTTTTACGGAAAAGCCATCCTATACACACGGAACACCAACCCAATCTCGACGAAAAAAACAAAACTACAAGCAACTACGAAAACTACAACAACCTCTATAGTAAGTAAAGAAAGCATAGAAAAAGTGTGCTCTATAGCTAGCTCCAATTGAAGAGGTTGAGGGGATGAGCTAGTTCCCTTTTTCACTACGTAAGCCTCGGGCTAGTGCTTGATTGAAACTAGCCCTGAACCAGGGCGGAAGGGAGGGGCGGGCCCACCATTCACGCACGCTTTTGCCCTGCCCCTCCCTTCCATTCCATCAATGTGGCCCGAGGAAGAAAGCTCCTCCAAGCAAATTCGTGGTCCGATCAGACCACATCTCGCTTCCAACCCATTTATGTTACGTCATGCTTGGAGTAGAATTCGGGAGAAAGAACCCGAAGATTCCGTATTGTTAGATCGAGCACCTACCAACCACAGATTGGGCGTACAAGCGTTTCAACCTATTCATTCATCCATTCCTTCTGGTGGAAGGACGTGCCATTTGTTCACATCCATTAGTTCGTAGGGGATCTAGTGCGAACCTTGACGGAGATCGCTTCCTCCCTGTAAGCTCAAGCAGGAGCTCGTTCACTTCTCCTCGCCAGCTATCGCCTTTTTTTTTCTCGACCCCCATGAAACATTAAGTCGTGGAGTGCATAAGCCCATAAGCTACAGGGGCGAGCCTTAAGCTGAAGGGGGCGAACGGACTTTCGGTCAATGATCGAGTCTGTAAATAGGTCCAGCGAATTTGGTCCCAAGAAGGGATGGGGAAGCACGATCTGTGGAGCGCGGAGAGTTCCGGGTTTGTCTCCTTTAGTTCTGGGCTTATCATCACCAGCAGAGCACAGGTCGGCAGGTCCTAGTGTTCTTCCTCCCCAACGTTTCTACGAAGGATTACGGGACGAAATTCACTGTCCCTTCCAGCAGTCTTGCTGCTGTGCCTCCCGCAGCTCCCCCTGTCGCTGGAAGACTGTGGTATGGCTCGGCAACTAAACTACTCCGATCGAATTCTTTGTTTGGTCCCACTCGGGATCAGGGATACTTCTAGCAATCAATAGATCGAAGGGGAACCGGCCGAAAATCTCAGTTGATCGGAAGCTCGCTCGGTCCAACCGAGAAAGTCGCTATTTATGGTCTAGAAACCTGGGGCATCCTTCGGAGCGGGTGGGACAATGGAGATAGAATAGCTGTAGGTTAGGACACCCTATCCCTGAGGAGAAAGAAGGACATGAGTTGCGCGTTGTATGCCCGCCTCCTCAATGACTCTACAGACACAACCCCCACTGACGGTAAGGGGCTTCTTCAGATCCTTCTCCCTCCTTCTTTAGTTACATCCACCGTCGGTTCCTTCCTACCCGCGCACTTCCTCGGCGCGTACCGGTGGGGTTGGTTTTTGGAAGAAGCGGGAGTCTCGCGGTGAACTCTACTGGACCCACGTCGGCGAGCCTTTTCTTCTTCGGGTCTCATCTATTACTATTGCAAGCCGAAGGCATGCATCCGTCAGGGCGATCTCGTAGTTCCTACGGGGAGAGTTTTCCATCCCCGTGCCAGGAGAGTGCTAGATTGGAAGTTCGGGGCCCTTCCCGGCATCTCAGAACTCCCATAATATACAAGGAATCGGAAGTGCTAGGCTACCTAAGTAATCGATGAATAGGGAAGGGAAGCATCGTAGTGGCGTCTGCCGAATTTGGTTCGAGATGAATTATGGCAAGCTGTAAGTAAGGGTCTCCTCTCTCGCTCGTTCCGCTTTGCTTGCGGCGCTCCTCGCTCGCGGCGAAAAAAGAAGGGTTCGATATCTTATTCTATACGAGAGATGTCCCTTCGCACATCCATCTACAGAAATTCCCCAGACCACATTCCATCTTTACGTGTACGATCCATAGATCATGGAGATTCGGTTCTGAAAGTGAAGTTCATTCACTGGTCGAACGGCTGAAAGGGACTCACCGCATGCATGAACGAAGCGAGGAGTTGCGTCATGCGGGACATAAGGTTCTTCAATCAGAAGGAGTGTTTTTCGCCCATTGTCCAAGCCAGGGCGAGTTCCCGAGTTCCTAGAAGTGGTGTGGTTCCGGATTCCCCCCTCATTTACGATATCTGTCGAGCAACTCAGACCTCGTCCTGGGATGCAGGAGCTATTCATGAGTTGCCTTTGGTCAGAGACCAGTGTCGGATCCAGAGTGTTATTACAGATCACCTCATTGGTCGGATCAGCTCAATATCCAACTGTTGCCTCCCAACTTATCGACCCGGAGTGTCGAGTAAGCGGGAGCTGCGTTAGCAGTCCTCCACGGACCTTCTAGACCGGTGGGTCTTGCCGGCGTATGACATCGGGACCTATTGCCCATTCCCCCCGTACCCTGAAAAAGGATCGACCTTCTTCTTTTTTGAAGATATTCTTCGCAATGATCGACCCGGTTACTCCGGGTTGGGGGGCAAGAGGGAGAAGTCAAATCGACGATTCGAGGTTCGGGGGAAGACTTCCATTTCTAGGTAAGTCATCCACAGGAAGTGTTGAGTCAGGTGTTTAGCAGAAGGACCGGAGCTCCCCTCCAGCCACCCTCGCTGCGGCAGTTGTTGTTGTCGCTGCCGAGGCCACTTTGGACATTCCTTTGAGTTTTGTTTTTTTTCAAACGGACAGGGGCTGATCAATGCTGTGCTATTGTAAACTGCTTTTACTTAATCCCGCACGAGGTGTTGCTAAATCTTCTGCGTCGCATCATCTGCCGAATTTATGAAGTTGCTAAATACCCGAAGGTTGAAATCCGTGACGAATCCGGTCAATCCTATGTATGGTGGATCTGACCGAGGAATCTCACGAGGCTCGGTATCTCTCCCGCGAATCTTTGTCTCCACGCGGAATCTGCTGTGGATAGGAAAAGGGACGGGGGAGTGCGCTAGTCAATCAATGAGCAGTATGGTATGATTTGCCCTGATGCCATGGGGAGGTGGGCTCCAGGGTGGCCCCTGGGGAGACTCCTTCGAACGTCTCTATTGAGTGACGGAGCCCTTTTGAGTGAATATGATAGCTGAACCAGCAGGGCAGGTCGACTGGTCACTATGCCGAGTCCTCCCCGCTCCGTTGTCCGTCTCGGGGCTGGAATGGAACTCATGAGCAGCTCCCATTTATCGCAGTCCAAGACCGTAAACGTCGGTGTCCCTGTCAGCTGTGCTCCCCAACACTTGACCACATGAAAGAGGAAGAAGCCGGCCTTCGAGCTTCGAGCTTCAAGCTTCAAGACAGATAATGGTAATGGTGATGGTGCCTCCCCCTCATGAACAGCCAGCCCGCCCCTCTAGACACATGAAGAGGGATTGGGCTTTGGGGTAGCTTTGCTTTAGCGCTTTCGTTCGTAACAAGGTTGCCCCGGCTACCTTTGCACCACGTCTCCTCTTGAAGGCGCCCAGCCTCGCTCAATCAGACAAGTGGTTGCAGCTTGAGCCTCGTCTCTCAAACAGGGGTGCCCCTCCCCGCCGATACTCAAGGCTCGCGGGCTCACATTTAGCCTTTGAATCATTTTGGGCTGCAGGAGGCCGGGCTTTTAGCGGTCCGACCGGAGAAAGAACGAGCCTCCTGCAGGTTAGGAAGACCAAACAGAAAAATAACAGAAGTCAAGTCCACCATCAAAATAAGAATCGGGGCTTTCAGGCGTTCGGAGAAAGTCAGAAAGTCGGCCCATGTACCACTAAGATTAATGAAGACAAGACCAGAAAAGAATAGATGGAAGAAGAATGCTGCGAAACATGACTGGATTCAAGGGAAGACCGCTGGGCACGCAAACTAGACTAAACAAGAACTTACAATACCCGACTAGACTGAGATTCCCGCTGAACATCAAACTATATTCACAACCACAACCCTACACACTCAATTACAATACATGATGAAAAAATCCTGACTGACTGAGACAAATCAAATCAGGTGTTTGGTATCCGAGGAGCTTTCAAAGTTGGGGGTTTGGACAATGAAGAAAGCCGGGGAGTGACCTAGACTCCCGCCTGAGCTCCTGCATGTTTCTGTTAGGGCAGGTCTTCTCAGCCAGCAAGCTAGTGGCATTAGCGCCTTACCCTTAAGTGAGTAAGAGCTTCTCCACTCGCCTTACAGCACTTTCAGAAAGATCAGGATGTCAGGCCATAACATGCTATAGAGATATAGATCCTTATGTCATATCTATGATGATACCTTTCTTATCATGATCTTATCATCTTATTGGGTCAACAAACAAATGTCGTTATACAAATGTCGTTATATAAGTAGATGATCGACTTCCGCGAGTTCGAGTTCGGTCATACAGCATTCCTGCACTTCACCGACCTTCTCCAGCAAGCGTATGAAAAAGCAAGGAAGGAGAGTGTTCACATGCCAAAGTTTAGTACGCCAAAGCGGATCTGTCATTGACTAAATGGCTCAGTAAAGTACGTACCGGATTGGTAGCCTCGTTTTTGCTCAGTCGTGATTCGTGGGGGGTCGTGGAAGATTTGGGTTCGACTCCCATAGCCCCTTTGTGGCGAAAAAGGATGCCTGCCATCCTAACAAAAAACAGAAGATCAATTGGATCTATTCCTCTTTTTGACTGAAATTATGACTTCTTTTATACTATACAGTATGTAGGGCTCCTTTTTTTCTACTACGGCCGAGAGTGGGTTTCTTCTCTTTTGGAGAAAGGTTGGTTTAT